GTCCGTAATAATTGATTCATGAATCAATTATTTTCAATTGTATCTTTCAAGTGGTATTTTTTGGTTATTTTCCTATTTTTATCTCCAAAATAAATGGAAACTTAGGAAAGTGCTTTATAAACATATGTATAAAAAGAACATATTTCATCTAGTTTCCTTATGCCCACTATAACCAGTTATTTCGGTTTTCTACTAGCAGTTTTAACAATAACCGCGGGTCTTTTTATTAGTCTGAATAAGATACGACTTATTTGATTTGAAATTTTGAGATGAATTGTAAATTTTGTAATTTTTTAGATATTCTATAGTTCCTTATCATGTCAATTGCCAATTCTTGGTCATTGAGATTCACGGTCAATACAGATTCCTATTTAAGGATAGATATTACCCCCACTTTTTTTCCTTTCAACCAAACTCAAATGATTGAAGTTTCTCTATTTGGAATCGTGTTAGGTCTAATTCCTATTACTTTGGCTGGATTATTTGTAACGGCATATTTACAATACCGACGTGGTGATCAGTTGGATATTTGATTTAAGTAAGATATCTCTTGTTTATGGACCTCCCATTTCTTTGTTTTAATACTAATTCACAGTAGATCAAATTAAAACTTTTGATTAGACTGTTATTCCATTATTTAATATTTAAGATTAAAGTGTGATTCTCAATCTAAGAAGAATGGGGCGGAATCACGCTCTGTAGGATTTGAACCTACGACATCGGGTTTTGGAGACCCGCGTTCTACCGAACTGAACTAAGAGCGCTTTCTTTTCATAAATAATTTTTTGTGATGGCAATAGATCTTGCATGCATACATACTCAATATGGAGAACTATTCATATTGAGTATGTATCAATTTGAATCGGTCGGAATTCATCTATTGTTACTGCTGATACGATAACTACTAGTTAGGGATAGGGATGACAGGATTTGAACCTGTGACATTTTGTACCCAAAACAAACGCGCTACCAAGCTGCGCTACATCCCTTTACATTGGTTTCCATTGTCATTGTAAAGACTTTTTGTCTTGTTTTCCACATTTTTCCATTCTATATATTCTATATATATAGAATATATCCTGTCATTTTTTTTTACTTTATTATATCGTATAAATAAGATATCGATACGAATATTCTTAATCGAATAATTTAATTCTATTAAATAAATTTAATTAAAAACAGAGAATAGATACGATATATAATATAAATATTAAAAATATGAAAGAGTATAATAACAAGAACATAAAAACATAAAGAGTATAATAATAATATATATATATAATAGAATTAAACTATAATAAAAAATATAATAATTTAAAATATTCTTTTAATAGAATGTATAATTATTCATCATATTCCAAATATGTAATTCTGTATTATTATGTATTACAAATTACAAGAAAAAAACGAAGGAGAATTTGAAATGCGCGATCTAAAAACATATCTCTCTGTGGCACCAGTGGCAAGTACTCTATGGTTCGCGGTTCTAGCAGGTCTCTTGATAGAAATCAATCGTTTATTCCCGGATGCATTGACATTCCCCTTTTTTTGATTCTAGTTATTGTCACGGGAAGTGGTGAGAAAGATTAGAGATCCAATAAAATATCTGTGATTAAATCCCTCTTCGTTCGTTTTTTTTTTTTTTTTCTAATTAGACTAGAATAAGTTCGAAAAAAAAAGAGCAAATTAATTTAAGAAAGGTGGATTTGGCTTTAGTGAAATTAGGTATTTTTCCCAGGTTTCAATGGAATTGAAGTATTAATTTAATTCAATTCCATTGCTATTAATTTAATAATAGAGTGAGACCATAAATGGAATTGTAATAGAATACTTGGGCGGGTCAATAATATCATACAAGATATTTAAATGAAAAATGAAATACTGTACTATATAAAATTAATTGGAACAAAATCTTTCATAATTTGATTTTGAATTATCAACTTATACTTTTTTCGTTCTTTTTTTCTTCTTCGCTTCGAATCTTAAAATAGAAGAGTTTAAGTGAATCAAAAAAAACCAAAGGAGGTTCATGGCCAAGGGTAAAGATATACGAATAACTGTTATTTTGGAATGTATCAGTTGTGATAAAAAGAGTGTTAATAAGGAATCTAGGGGTATTTCTAGATATATTACTCAAAAGAATCGACACAATACACCTAGTCGATTGGAATTGAGAAAATTCTGTCCCTTTTGTTGCAAACATACGATTCATGTCGAGATAAAGAAATAGAGAAAATGGATTACTTGTGTGTCACCCTTAGGAGGTAAATTCTATAAATTATATATATATATAACAATCTATAAATAGCATATATAAATATATATTCAAAAAAATAAGAATATAAATAAAACAAATCCTTTATTTTATAAGAAATGGGATTTTCGGTATAGGAATAAACAAACCATGGATAAATCTAAGCGACTCTTTGTTAAATCTAAGCAATCTTTTCGTAGGAGTTTGTCCCCGATCCAACCGGGGGATCGAATTGATTATAAAAACATGAGTTTACTTTATCGACTTATTAGTCAACAAGGAAAAATATTATCTAGACGCGTGAATAGATCAACCTTAAAACAACAACGATTAATTACGATTGCTATAAAACAAGCTCGTATTTTATCTTTGTTACCTTTTGTTAATTTGTTACCTTTTGTTTTTGTTAATAAAAAAAAAAAAAAATATGAAAAAAGCGAGTCGATCACTAGAACTCCTACTAGTGTTCTAAAAAAAAAAAAAAAATAGAGTTACTCTTCAAGTAAATTTCATTTTGAATCGAAACAATGTGGATTGATATTTATTTATTTATTTTTTCGAAAAATACGACAATCCTATTGAGGATGTTGCGTTGTAAGAAAAAGGATAATTAGGTGAAGAAGAATAATTTTTTTGAGCGTGGTTGTTTATTTATTTTGATAACTTTATCATATGAATTCTATTTTATCATACAAATCTCTTTTATTCTACCACCTTCCCGGAGTTGAGTCTCCGGGGAATTTTTTTTTTTTATGATCTCCTTGGCAATCATAAAAAGACAATTCCCTTTTAATATAGCTATTTGTGCAACTATTTTACGATTAAGAAGCAATTGACTCTTGTACAGATTATACACAAATTTACTGTAAATACAGTATACGTTGTTTTTATTTTTGGCTATTATTGCGTTTATTCGACTGATCCACAAACTGCGAAAATCCCTTTTTTTTCTATCTCTATCCCGCTGAGCCGAAACCAAAGCTTTTATTTTCTGTTGCGAAATAGTTCGAGTAAGTTTTGAATGAGCTCCGCGAAAGCTTGATGTAAATAAACCTGTTTTTGTCCTCCGTTTTCGAGCGATAGATCCTCGTTTAACTCTGGTCATTGAATAAATGAGACTTTGATGAATAACGATTTTATTTTTTTCTTTCTTTCAGTTATTCTTTTATTCTTCCTAGTCTATTAATAACAAAATGGATTCTTCCTATGTATAAAATAAAAATTCCAATGGCTTTTGCTGCTATAACCTTCCCAACCACGATTTTTTTATTTTTTTCTAAGTATTTAACCTATTAATAAGAAATTCTAACTAGGTATTCAAAAAAGCATAGTTAATTTAATAGAAATAGACAAAGAAATAGTGGGTTCCATCGTTTCTATGATTACTTGTTAAACGGTGAGGTCCTCTCTATACACCGGAGCCCCTTCTTTCATTGAATCCTCATTCAATCAATGTTATTGTGAACTTGTACAGTTCACACTTATGGGCTCTACCCATGAAATATCTAGTAATAGGTCTTTCACAACAAAATCTAGCTATACAGTAACGGTATTTAAGTATGAAGATTAACTGGGTAGTTGACCCTCTTAGTCCGTTATTGCAAAATTTAGGGCATAATTTTTAAAATTGGATTTTTCCCGCTTAATGGATAACTATTTGTTACCAATGGGAAAGTCTTTTTCATCTTAAATTACAAATTAAGGTGATTCGGTTTGCACCAATCGAAACCATAAATTTTATACACAATAGAATTATATATATAATTCTTATTAATAGACTAGATTTTTATATTTTAGTCTAGGATCTAAACGAGTCGCACATACACCCTAGTACATGTTCCTCGGCGCTGAGGGCATCCCCGAAGAGCGGGAGATTTTGTTACATTTCGGATTGGCTGTCTTGTGTTTCTAATAAGTTGTTTTATAGTTGGCATGGTGAGTCATATATATATAATGAGCTGGTTTAGATCAATCCTAACCGGATAATTATGAATTTTTTAGATTCTATAAAATCTGGTTGGTAAGACAATTAAAGTAAAGAACAAGTAAAAGACAATTAAAAAGCTAAAATAGCAAATCCTGTATTTATGGGTAATACCTTTCCGAAATACTTTTTAATTTCTTACTCATGAGTAATCCTTTTGAGTATATAATACTTTGTTTGGAAATGGTTGGGGGATAATACTTTTGAGTAATACTTTTTTGAAAAGGGTTCTTTGAGTAATTCTTTATTATTCATGAATACTGCTTTTAAGTAAAGATAAAAAGTATAGTAGTCTAATTACTATACTTTATTATTGATTTTTATTGATTTTATTGATAAAGTAGTAAGACTAACTTTTTGATCTTATTGATAAATAAGTAATTGATAAATTAAGTAAGAAAAACAATATTTTTATTTTATAAATGATTATCAGTATCATTATCAGTATCATTATCAGTATTAAAAAAAGTATTAAAAAAAAACTCTACTTTAGTAATTAATCGCTTCAAAAGCTTCAAAAGCAAACCCAATAGAGAAGGCGGAGGGGGCGGGGGCGTAACAAACATTGATGCCATATAATTTTATTTAATATAATTTGATTGTGATTTACTTTGTTTACTTTACTTTTAATCTGCGACCATATCAACAATTCCGTGGGCTTGAGCTTCTTCTGCTGACATAAAAAGATCCCTTTCCATGTCTTTGTATATCTGCCAGAAAGCTTTGCCTGTTCTTTGGGCATAAATATTTGCCATAGTTTCT